AGATAGGAATATCGCAAATAGAGCCATTGCGAGACCCATCAAAGGAGTAGTTCCCCACCCGGGAGCTACTTTACCATATTCTGAATTCAATGGTTTCAATAAACTCCCTGCATTAGTTCGTTTTGGGCGGCCAGATCTAGAACTACCCTCAATGGTTTGTGTAGCCATAATATTTTATATTCAGTAAGGTCTGTTGACTTTGTATACCATTCCGTTGTAAATAAATGATCTTATCATAGATCCATTGTGGTCTTAAAACTATATAATGTCTTAAAACTATATAATAATGGAAACAGCAACCCTAGTTGCCATCTTTTTATCTGGTTTACTTGTAAGTTTTACTGGGTACGCCTTATATACTGCTTTTGGGCAACCCTCTCAACAACTAAGAGATCCATTCGAGGAACACGGGGACTAGTTGAAGTAATGATCCTCCCAATATTGGGAGGATCATTACTTTCAATTGAGATAATGAAAAATCATTTCACCTTTTTAGTTGGAACTTTAGGCGGTTCTCGAAAAAAGATAGCGAAAAAAATGATTCCTAGAGTTGAGACTAAAAGGAATGTATAAACCAATGCTTCCATAGATTCGATCGTGGTTTACAATTATAGCTTCCATACCTGTTTATTTGGGATCGTCTCCCGGATAAATAAAGAACAAAAGTCAAAGATAAGGCAGTGATTCAAATCAAGATTTATCCGGTACCCTATATCAAAATCAAATAAAAAAAAAAAATAAAATAACAACGAAAAGTAACTAGTAACAAAGGAATATTGTATCAGACTACTTGTCTTCTTGTAGTTGGATCTCCAAGTTTTTGGAATGCTCCAAATTCCACTTGAGCATCTAAATCTGGATCAATACCAGCAAAAACATCTCTAAACAAGGTTCTAGCACCATGCCAAATGTGTCCGAAGAAGAAGAGCAAAGCAAACGAAGCATGCCCAAAAGTAAACCAACCCCTTGGACTGCTACGAAAAACACCATCAGATTTCAAAGTAGCACGATCTAATTCAAAAATTTCACCCAATTGAGCACGTCTAGCATATTTTTTCACAGTAGCGGGATCACTATAACTGACTCCGTTAAGTTCACCGCCATAGAACTCGACAGTTACACCTACTTGTTCGACACTATATTTTGATTCTGCCCTTCTAAAAGGAACATCGGCTCTAACAATTCCGTCTCCGTCTACCAAAACAACCGGAAATGTTTCAAAAAAAGTAGGCATACGACGTACAAAAAGTTCGCGCCCCTCTTTATCTCTAAAGATAGGATGTCCTAACCACCCAACAGCTATTCCATCCCCGTTGTCCATTGAGCCCGCTCTGAATAACCCCCCCTTTGCCGGATTATTGCCGATGTAATCATAAAAAGCTAGTTTTTCAGGAATTTTAGACCAAGCTTCAGATAAACTTTGATTTTCAGCTAATCCAGCACCAATTCTTCGATATATTTCTTGTTGGAAGTATCCTTGATCCCATTGATAACGAGTGGGACCAAATAATTCAATCGGGGTGGTTGCTGAACCATACCACATAGTTCCAGCAACTACAAAAGCTGCAAAAAAGACAGCAGCAATACTACTGGAAAGGACGGTTTCAATATTTCCCATACGTAATCCTTTGTATAGGCGTTGAGGTGGACGGACACTAAGATGGAATAGACCCGCCAATATGCCCAAGGTCCCTGCTGCAATATGATGAGAGGCTATTCCTCCCGGAACAAAAGGATCAAAACCCTCCACACCCCACGCTGGATTTACGGATTGTACCCTTCCGGTTAGCCCATAAGGATCGGACACCCATATTCCAGGACCATACAATCCTGTTACATGAAATGCACCAAAACCAAAACAAGCCACTCCTGATAGAAATAAATGAATTCCAAAGATCTTAGGCAAATCCAAAGAGGGTTTTCCTGTACGTTCATCAGTAAATATTTCTAGATCCCAATACACCCAATGCCAGATAGCTGCCAAAAAGCACAAGCCAGAAAATACAATATGTGCCCCGGCCACACCTTCATAACTCCAAATACCCGGATTCGTTACAGTACCCCCTGTGATACTCCAACCACCCCATGAATTGGTTATTCCTAAACGAGTCATGAAGGGTATAACGAACATACCCTGTCTCCACATCGGATCAAGAACAGGATCAGAAGGATCAAAAACTGCTAATTCATATAGAGCCATCGAACCGGCCCAACCAGCAACCAGAGCTGTATGCATTATATGGACAGCAATCAAACGACCGGGATCATTCAATACGACGGTATGAACACGATACCAAGGCAAACCCATGGAAATACCCCTTATATCAACGAAAAATAGACACAATGTAACTTTATTGCATTGTAAAAAAATATGCTGTGGACCCTCTTTTTAGTGGATTATCTTGGATAAAGGATTCATATTTGTTTGATTCTTTTCGTAATAATTACTTTTAGTAATAATGAAACTATTTTGTTCGTAGGAACAAAAAGAAGCAGATCTATTCTACACCCGATAAGTACCAATACGCAATGGTAAGGGATTTTATATTATTTTATATGAGTGAATGCATATATATATTTGTTCATCATTCAAAGCACTTATTTGTAATAATTTTCCTTTATTCATTTTGCCTTCTTTTTTATGAACTTAGTCAATCTATGGATAAAATATGGTAAAGGCCTATATTATTAGGACAATAAACCCATTGTTACGCTTTCACATCAAAGTGAGATATAGTACTTAATTTTTCTTTTATTTTATGCCTATTGGTGTTCCAAGAGTACCTTTTCGAAGTCCTGGAGAGGAAGATGCATTGTGGATTGACGTATAGTGCGACTTGTCAGATATATTGGGTCATATGGTATTTCCCCGTTCTCTTCCCCGATCGAGATATCCTCCCCTTCGCCCAAGAAAGATTGATTTCATTATCAAAAATTTGGAGCGTGAAGTGCAATTAGATCCATTTTTTCGGGAGGGTATACAGATTGATATTATCAATTAGAATAATTTATGGTTGGCTTGGTTAGGCCAATAAAATGAAGTATCCAGGCTCCGTTTAGAAAAAAAAAAAAAGAAGTTGTAGCAAAAGGACGTGGTATTGGAGCATTTGTCCTATATGTGCAAATCCAAATCGGGCGGATCTTTACGCGGAGTAGAGCATAAACCTAAAAAAATGGAAGAAGCCCATTCAGGAACAAGAAAATTACATCGCGATTTAGGTTGTATCTCGATGAAACAATACATCAATGAGAAGTTAGTTAGATAAGTTTAGTCATTTTTTTTATAGATAAACAAAACAGGCCAAAACCCATCTTTCGTGAACAATGAAAGAAAAACCCCTTTTTATAAGTTAAAGCCTGGTATGAAAAAAAAGAAAGCGCTAGAATCTACATCTACACATTGATTCTTTTTTTTTTTCGTGATTTTTGTTGAACCGTATGCATCAAAAGGTGCATGTACGGTTTCTAAGGGATACAACTTTATCCCAATCAACCGACTTTATCGAGAAAGATTACTTTTTTTAGGCCAAGGGGTTGATAGCGAGATCTCGAATCAACTTATTGGTCTTATGGTATATCTCAGTATAGAGGATGATACCAAAGATCTGTATTTGTTTATAAACTCTCCTGGTGGGTGGGTAATACCCGGAGTCGCTATTTATGATACTATGCAATTTGTGCGACCAGATATACAGACAATATGCATGGGATTAGCCGCTTCAATGGGATCTTTTATTCTGGTCGGAGGAGAAATTACCAAACGTCTAGCATTCCCTCACGCTAGGGTAATGATCCACCAACCTGCTAGTTCTTTTTATGAGGCACAGACGGGAGAATTTATCTTGGAAGCGGAAGAACTCCTGAAGCTGCGCGAAACCATCACAAGGGTTTATGTACAAAGAACAGGCAAACCTTTATGGGTTGTATCTGAAGACATGGAAAGAGATGTTTTTATGTCAGCAACAGAAGCCCAAGCTCATGGAATTGTTGATCTTGTAGCGACTGAATAAAAAAGAAAAAACAAGGATTTCACACGAATTCGTGATTTGAGATTTTATCTTCTTACCGGATTTAATATTCTATTCATTAATCTATTAATATAGAAATAATTCATAATCATCCGGTTAAGATCGATCTAAACCAGCCCATTATGTATATGATTCAACATGCCAACTATTAAACAACTTATTAGAAACACAAGACAGCCAATCAGAAATGTTACGAAATCCCCTGCGCTTGGGGGATGTCCTCAGCGACGAGGAACATGTACTAGGGTGTATGTGCGACTCGTTCAGATCATGGGCTAGGACAAAAGAAAGAAAACAATTGATCCAGTATCAACGATCAGTACCAGCGAATAGGACAGAATGGAAGAACTCCATTCAATATCTAAAAATAAAAAAGACCTATTCTTTTCTTGTGGTATCAAATCTATGGTTTCCATTGGTGCAAATCCAATCAACTCAATTTAAAATTTAAGATGAGAAAGAATTCTCCATTGATAGCAAATGATATCCATTAAGCAGGGGAAATCCTATTTTAAAAAGCATAAAAATTATGCCTTACTCTTGCAAGAACGGACTAACAGGGTCAGCTACTCAGCTAATCTTCATAATTAAATACCGTTACTGTATTAAGTAGATCTCGTTGTGAAAGACCTAGTACTGGATAATTATGGGTAGAGCCAAAGAGTGTGAACTATACAAGTTAACAATAACATTGATTAAATTAAAGAAAGAGGGGCTCCGGTGTATAGAGAGGACCTCACCGTTTAATAAGTAACCATAGAAACGATGGAACCCACTATATCCATTTATATTTAATACTTTTTTATTTACTATGTGTTTTTGATACCTAGTATCAATACAATTTTTTTTCTAGGCATTTCACCTAGAAAAAAAAAGAAAAAATCGTGGTAGGGAAGGTTATAGTAGCAAAAGCCATTGGAATTTTTATTTTATACATTGGAAGAATCCGTTTTGTTATTAATAGACTAGGACACGGGAAGGGAATAACTGAAAGAAAGGAAATCGATTAGTTATTCATCAAAGTTTCATTTATTCAATGACCAGAATTAAACGAGGGTATATAGCTCGAAGACGTAGAACAAAAATTCGTTTATTTGCATCAACCTTTCGAGGGGCTCATTCAAGACTTACGCGTACTATTACTCAACAGAAAATAAGAGCTTTGGTTTCGGCTCATCGGGATAGAGGTAGACAAAAGAGAGATTTTCGTCGTTTGTGGATCACTCGGATAAATGCAGTAATTCGCGAAAATAAAGTATACTTAAGTTATAGTAAATTAATACACAATCTGTACAAGAGACAGTTGCTTCTTAATCGTAAAATACTTGCACAAATAGCTATATTAAATAAGAGTTGTCTTTATATGATTTCCAATGATATCATAAAATAAATAGAATACGTTGGAGTCGTTTAAATGGAGTTCCCTGGAGAATGAACTCTGGGAAGGTAGAGTAGAAATTAGTATGATAAAATATGATTATGATAAAGTCATCAAAATGAAGAAAGACGTTCAATAAAAAATATTTATTCTCCCATTTTTTTTTCTTACGACACGACATCTCGATTTTCCTTTTTTCGAACAAAAAAAACGTCAATCCACATTTGAGTTTGGATTGGAATTTTATTTTGATTCAATTGAAGAGTCGGCCTATTTTTTTCTGGTTCTAAGACCAGCAGTTCTAGCGGTTGACTCGGTTCTTTCAAATTGTTTCTCATTATTAAGAAAAGGTAACAGAGATAAAATACGAGCTTGTTTTATAGCAATAGTAATTAATCGTTGTTGTTTTAAGGTCAATCTATTCACCCGTCTAGATAATATTTTTCCTTGTTCGCTAATAAATCGACTAATTAAACTCATATTTCTATAATCAATTCGATCCCCCGATTGGATCGGAGGCAAACGCCTACGAAAAGATCGCTTGGATTTAAGAAAGATTCGCTTGGATTTATCCATGGTTTGTTTATTCCTTATCCTGAAAATCCCAATCCTATTTCTTAATTCGACATCTACATCATGTTTGATCCGATCAAAATAGGATTTGGTTTGTTTATATTTAAATAAATATTAATATATATTGTTATGTATAATATGTAATTTTTCATCTTCCTTGGAAGACTGACACACGAGCGGTCGGTTCAATCTATTTCTTTATTTCCCCGTGAATCGTATGTTTGTAACAACAGGGACAGAATTTTCTCAATTCCAATCGACTAGGGGTATTGTGTCGATTCTTTTGAGTAATATATCTGGAAATGCCCATTGATTCCTTATTAACACGATTTCGAACACAACTGGTACATTCCAAAATAACCGTTACTCGGACATCTTTACCCTTGGCCATGAACCTCCTTTGGTTTTTGATTCACTCAATTCTTTAATTTTCCGATCCAAAGCAAAGAAGAAAGGACAAAAAAAAAAAAATAGAAGCAGGTAACTCGAAATCAAATTATGAAAGAAAGATTTCGTTGCAATCAATAAAGTAATAATAAGTAATATAATGATTTCTAACTATATTTAGAATTTTAATTGTGGTACAGTATTTCATTTTCAGTTAAGTATCTTGTATGATATTGTTGCCCCAACCATCACATTTCCACTCTATTATTAATTTGAGCCTGGGCCCTAGTTCATAGTTTCACTGAGGGCGAAGCCTCTTTTTCTTTATTTTTTTAATAAGTTAGAAAAAAAAAAAAAGAAGGGAAGGGATTAGTTACAGATATTTATTGTATCTCTAATCTTCTCCCCCCCTTCCCATATCAATAACTAGAATGAAAAAAAGGGGAATATCAACGCATCCGGAAAAAAACGATTGATCTCTATCAATAAACCTGCTAAAGACCCGAACCATAGAGTACTTACTACCGGTGCCACGGAGAGATATGTTTTTAGATCTCGCATTTTTAAAACTCCTCTTTCTTTATTAGTTATTGTAATTTTATTGTAATTTGTAATATATAATGGTAATACATATATGACCAGATGTGTATATGTAGTTAATGACTGACCACTTGTATTGGTACGCGGAGTCCCTAATTCAAATTGAATTGTAAAAAATAGATATTTCTTAAAAGAAAAAAAATACGCGCATTTCCGACCGAAATTCCTAAAAAATTTTAATTTTTTATGGTAGGTTTCATATTTATTTCAGACTTTAATATAAGTCTTTTACTATATTATATGTTTGTTATATGATATATGAGACCAAAAAGAAGAAATGACAAGATAATTTGTGTATATCGATGAAGGAAATAAAGATATGGAAAACAAGACAGGGATTCTCTACAATGACACTGTAGACCAATTGAAAGGGATGTAGCGCAGCTTGGTAGCGCGTTTGTTTTGGGTACAAAATGTCACGGGTTCAAATCCTGTCATCCCTACCTATTACTTATCTTCTGAGCAGTAACGAAGGGTCAATTGAGAGCGATTAAAAAAATTGGACATACATAATAAATCTTTAATTTTATGATA